ACTTAGTGGGAAATGCCCCGAATAAATCCAACGAGTGACTAATAATACGGTTATACATAAAAAAGTAGCTATCATTCCCTTTTCTGACGAATCATTTAGTTTTATGATTTCATCGATTAATAAAGTTATCAAATGAATTGTAATTACAATGGAAACGATCGAAAAGGAAATATGAGTTAATATATGCTCTAAAGTTGAAAATATCATAAAATTTTTAAAAAGGAGGAATCCTGAAATATAAACCAGGAATTGAATTCATTTTGGAATCTATTGTATCTATTTTCGAAGAAGGTCTGCCGCCACTCGGACTCGAACCGAGATGCTCTAGCACTGCTTCCTAAGAGCAGCGTGTCTACCGATTTCACCATAGCGGCTTGTTCGAATTCATAATAGCCTATTCATAGTCAATCGTCGAGATTTAAGGAGTCAACTCAATGAAATATTTTGAATAAAGATTAAAACGAATGAATAAAACTTTATTCAAATAGGAATTTGAAGGTTCATTATTTTGGGGTATCGAACTCTTGAAACTACAAAGTTCGACCCCCTAGTTATTAGTTATTGATTAATTCAGAGAAATAAGAAGTCAGAAAGTTACATAAAAAATTTTCAAAATAAAAGAATAAATTAGTTCCAACGATGTATTAATTTTAACTAAATATCTTTTAGTTACCCTTCTTTTTTATTTTTTATATAGAAAAACTTCGATTATTGTAATTGTGACAAATAGGTTGATGGGGAATATACTAAAAACTAAAACAGGGCTCCAGTCTTGTATCTTGTCTTTATTCTTTTTTCAAGAGTTTTTTAGAATTTACTAACCACCCCCTAAAACGAAGAATTCTTATTATATATTATTATATATATATATCCTATCCGCGAATCCGCGAAGCGATTTATAGTTAATATCGATTAGCCACAAACAACAGGTTTGTTAATTTCCTATTACGAATTAAATGGGCCTTTTTTTTGATTCATATTATTCCAATGTTTTATTTTATGACTTATTTGTTTGTCGCACAAAAAAACTTTTTGAGTTTCCGGTAGAAAGAGATTTCCCTAATGACAACGCTTTTAAGGCTGCCCAGTATCCTTTCCCTTTCCAAATATTTTTACGAATACGCTTTTTTGATATAGAAGTACGTTTTTTTGGAACTGCCATTTAAAAATTAAGAGGTTACTCGTTGTTATAGTTGGATGTGAAAGACATCTATTGGTCAAAAAGAATCTATTCATTATCTAATTATATAAATTATTCTCTAGATAATATTATAAGCATTTAATTTTTTTTTCAACAAAAGGTTTTTCTATATACATAAGAAAGACTCGTTTTATTGATTCGTATCTTTATCTTTATTTGTTGTTCTTTATGATTCAACATCTATTTCTATAGAATCCGCTGTTGTACTATAGAAATTTAATTTGGTGAGACAAAACAAATAATCTAAAAAAAAAACCTTCCTCTTTGAGCTCTATCCATTTTTTTTCTACATGTCATTTATACAGAATAAAAAACACCGAGGGATTTAAGAACCCATTACCTTATGAAAACTTTAATTTTTTCTATTAATTGGTCAAACTTGAGGAAAGAATACTCCCAAATTCCATTTTTAAATTAGAATCAAATCAATCATTAAAGTAATTAATCTGTTAAAAGATACATGGTTTGGTAAAAGAAATCTTAGTGATTTTTTTTTATTAATTTGATTTTACCCCCTTTTGATAAATAGAAAAATAAATCTTATATAACTTATATAAAATGTTAGATATTTTTGCGTTTCCTAGAAATGTTTTTTATTGAAATGGAAAATAATCAATCAGTTTCATAATGAAACTAGTTAATGATTTTGAACAAACTAACTAAAAAGCGAGATTAGTACAAATTTTTTAACTTAGTGAATCCTATGATTCATATCGATTCATATCAGAATCATCCTTACTTTATGAATATAAAGTCATCTAATAATAATGAAAATTTAAATTTTCGTTATTTTAAGAAAATCTTAGTTAATATCGCTTTTATGAGCAAGTTGGTCATATCATTTGCCCAATTGTAACTTCTTTATTTTAATATTTGAAGTATTTTGGAAATACTCAGAATAAGTAAGAATATATAAAATCTGAAAATTATCTTTAAGTTAGTACATCTCTTGATTTTTTTTATTGACCCTTTTGTTTTGAAATTGAAAGGGGGTAGGATCCGGTAAAACGGAAACAATTAATTAAGAATAAAAACCTTTTTTATGGAACAGATATATCAATATGCGTGGATAATACCTTTCCTTCCACTTTCAGTTCCTGTGTTAATAGGAGCGGGACTTCTTCTTTTTCCGTCGGCAACAAAAAGTCTTCGCCGTATGTGGGCTTTTCAAAGTGTTTTTTTGTTAAGTATAGTCATGATTTTTTCGATCAATCTGTCTATTCAGCAAATAAATGGCAGTTCTATCTATCAATATGTATGGTCTTGGATCATCAATAATGATTTTTCTTTAGAATTAGGTTACGTGATAGACCCACTTACTTCTATTATGTCAATATTAATCACTACTATTGGAATTATGGTTCTTTTTTATAGTGATAATTATATGTCTTATGATCAAGGATATTTGAGATTTTTCGCTTATATGAGTTTTTTCAGTACTTCTATGTTAGGATTAGTTACTAGTTCTAATTTGATACAAATTTATATTTTTTGGGAATTGGTTGGAATGTGTTCATATCTATTAATAGGGTTTTGGTTCACACGGCCCGCTGCGGCAAATGCTTGCCAAAAGGCATTTGTAACTAATCGTGTTGGGGATTTTGGTTTATTATTAGGAATTTTAGGTTTTTATTGGATAACAGGGAGTTTCGAATTTCGAGATTTATTCAAAATATTCAATAACTTGATTTCTAATAATCATAATGAAATCAATTTTTTATTTGTTACTTTGTGTGCCGTTCTATTATTTGCCGGTGCGGTTGCTAAATCTGCACAATTTCCCCTTCATGTATGGTTACCAGATGCCATGGAGGGACCTACTCCTATTTCGGCTCTTATACATGCTGCTACTATGGTAGCCGCGGGCATTTTTCTTGTAGCTCGGCTTTTTCCTCTTTTCATAGTCATCCCTCACATAATGAATTTCATCTCTTTGGTAGGAGTAATAACAATATTATTCGGAGCTACTTTTGCCCTTGCTCAAAAAGATATTAAGAGAGGTTTAGCCTATTCCACAATGTCTCAATTGGGTTATATGATGTTAGCTCTAGGTATGGGGTCTTATCGAAGTGCTTTATTTCATTTGATTACTCATGCTTATTCGAAAGCATTATTGTTTTTAGGATCTGGATCCGTTATTCATTCAATGGAAACTCTTGTTGGATATTCTCCAAATAAAAGTCAGAATATGGTTTTTATGGGGGGTTTAACAAAGCATGTCCCAATTACCAAAATTTCTTTTTTATTAGGTACACTTTCTCTTTGTGGTATTCCGCCTCTTGCTTGTTTTTGGTCCAAAGATGAAATTCTTAACGATACTTGGTTGTATTCACCAATTTTAGCAATAATAGCTTGGTTTACGGCGGGATTAACCGCATTTTATATGTTTCGAATCTATTTACTTACTTTTGAAGGACATTTAAACGTTCATTTTCAAAATTACAGTGGCAAAAAAAATACCCCCTTATGTTCAATATCTCTATGGGGTAAAGAAGATTCGAAAATAATTAACAAAAGTTTTCGTTTATTAACGTTATTAACAATGAAAAATCATGAGATTGCTTTTTTTTTTTCAAAAAAAACGTATCGAATTGATCAGAATGCAAGAAACATCACACAACCCTTTATTACTATTACCCGTTTTGTAAATAAGAATTTTTTTTCGTATCCTTATGAATCAGATAATACTATGTTATTTCCTATACTTGTATTGGTTCTATTTACGTTGTTTGTTGGATCCCTAGGAATTCCTTTCAATCAAGAAGGAGCATATTTGGACATATTATCAAAATGGTTAACTCCAGCTATAAACCTTTTACATAAAAATTTGAATAATTCAATAGATTGGTATGAATTTTTGAAAGATGCTCTTTCTTCAGTTAGTATAGCTCTTTTTGGAATATTTATAGCCTTCTTTTTATATAAACCTGTTTATTCATCTTTTCAAAATTGGGATTTAATTAACTATTTTGTTAAAACCGGTCCTAAAAGAATTTTTTTGGACAAAATAATAAATGGTATATATGATTGGTCATATAATCGTGGTTACATAGATGCTTTTTATGCAAGATTCTTTATTGGGGGAATAAGAGGATTGGCTAAGTTAACTTCTTTTTTTGATAGACGAGTAATTGATGGAATTACTAATGGAGTTGGTGTTTTGAGTTTCTTTGTAGGCGAAGGTATCAAATCTATAGGTGGCGGGCGCATCTCTTCTTATCTTTTCTTGTATTTCTTTTTTGTATCAAATTTTTTATTAATTTACTACTTTTTTGATTTATATCTATTTTATATCTATAAACGGTAGGCCTTCGTGAGCTGCGCCCGACAGGAATTCCAACTCGGTAATAAGTTTGTATGACCATCGAGGGACTTTTTTACTGATTTCTTTTATTACAAATTTTTGTTTTGTTTTTTGACCATTAGGGCTAGTTAGAATTGTATTCAATAAAAATTTGTAAAATTTGGCTCTTTTTTCTGAACCAATCCCTCCTTGTTCTTTTTCTGAAAATAAAGAGAGGCCCTTCCAATTTAAACTCGATCCCGATTCTCTATCAAATTTACTGATTAAAGTAAATAAATGACGATTTTCCGTTGAAAAAGTTTTTTTATCAAATCGGTCTATTTTCTGTTCAAACTCTTGGTAATCAGTATCAGGAAGAAGGATACTATGAATCTTATTAATTTCCATTGTCTCTATGAAATTTTCTAACGAAATTTTGTTTTTGATTGTTCCCCGATATAACCCATTCAAAATGGGATCATACATTTTAGGCAAGTAATCTTTTCTAGTCTTTTC